CAGAGGAATAATTGGGACTACGGTCTCTAATTTCTTAATAGCAGTATCTATTCGAAACGAATTCTCTAGCATTTGACTCCTTATCACCGAAGAGTTTAGTCGTACACTTGAAAGATAGCCCAGAAAATGGAAGGGATGATTATATAATTGCTTTATATGGATCCTGGCCGGTTGAGACCACAAGTCAAAATGACATTGCCAAAAGTTGACAAGGTGAGATTTCCATTTCTTTATCAGAAGACGAGCCCCCCTTGAAGCCAGAATCGATTTTCCTTGATATCTGACATAATGCATAAAAGGGTCTTTGAACAACCATAGGGTTTTCTGAAAATCGTTACAAAGCACTACTACAAGATATTCTATTTTTGCATAGAAATGTGTTCGCTCAAGAAAGGATCCAAAAGATTTTGATCGTAAATGAAAGGGTTGTTTACGGAGAAAAATGAATATGAATTCACATTCATATACATGAGAATTAGAGAGGAACAAGAAGAATCTTTGATTCTCTTTTGAAAAAAGGGAAATGGAATTTTTTGGAGTAATGAGACTATTTGAATTCCAATACTCGTAGAGAGAGAATCGCAATAAATGCAACGAAGGAGTATCTTGTATCCAAGAGTGAAGGGTTTGAACCAAGATTTCCAGATGGATGGGGTGGGGTATTAGTATATCTGACACATGATTTAAATGTGATAACTTGTCCTCGAAAAAGGGAAATATTGAATGAATAGATCGTAAATTATGAGATTTTGCTATTTCTTTTTCTTCTAGGGAAGATACCAACCGCAGCGAGAATGGAATTTCCACAACGACTGCAAAACCCTCCGATATCATTTGAGAATCAAAATGATTGTTGTGCCCAACGAATCGATTTTGATTAGAATCATTAACCGAAATAATCAAACGATTCTGTTGATGCATTCGAGTAATTAAACGTTTCACAATTAGTGAACTGGATTTATTGTCATGATCTAAATTTTCCACCGGTTCATAAAGAATCGATCCATTTAAAGCATGACCATGAGCAAGCGCGTAGATATATTCCTGAAATAGAAACGGATATAGGAAGTATTGTTGCCGAAATCCATCCATTTCTAAATATCCTTGTAGTTCCTCCATTTCCATTTGAAATTACACTTGAACCAAGTGGGGGATTTCTTGAGTTATCAAATAATACATAGTACGATACGGTCAGAACAAGGTATATAGTAAGAAAAGAATAGATACCCCGGAGCCAGAAAGGACAATCAACGGATCCTATTTCCATCCAATTTATTTATGTTCGTTATAGTTACAAGAGATGGTTAGAAATCCTTTATTTTTACAACCCGATCACTCTTTTGACTTTGGAATAATGAATTTTGATCAGTATACCGTTTCTTCTACACATTCGTCTCCACTACATAATAGAGAACATAATAGAGAATAGTTAGGATTCATGAAAAAAAAAGGAATTGATGATCCACTCACAAGAGAACCCTTTCCCACATCAGGCACTAATATATTTTTAACGTCTAATTAGATCGGGTAATCATTCGAATTAAGAACAAACAGAAGCTCGTTGCTTTTGGTTTCCCTATAATTGGAGCTATAGGGCTCTATCCATTTATTCACTCGACCCAACTTGAATTGATTTGACCCCTTTCCAAGATAAAGAATCAAAACAAGATTTTGTATCGATCCGTTAAGGATGAAGTATTCTAAGAGTTCTCCATTGATACGACATGCTGTTTTTTCCTTTCATTCCCTTTCAGGATCAGTCGTGGTCTTACAAACTCTACCAATGGTATGGACGAATCCGTTGCTTCATCAAAATGTGTAAAAGACCATAGCCGCACTTAAAAGCCGAGTACTCTACCGTTGAGTTAGCAACCCATATAAATAGGGTGTGTAGATACGATCGGAATAAAAAATAAATAAAGAGATTCGATTGCCCGACCTCGTCAAAACATTGAACTAGCAACAGATCAAAAAGAAAGATTTGATGATCAATTGTGAACATAAAAATGAACAGAGATCAGATGAAAATACAACAGATTCTGGGATAAATTATAGAGAAAATCTAAATAGATGTAAAAATTGATAGACTACCCATACTCTATTTTTTTTTTTTTTTTCATTATATTAACTAAGATACTTCTTGATGTCACAACGAAATTGACGAACCCATCGTTTGAGTGAAATAAAGAAACAAACTTATGAAATGTGGATAAATAGATCTATTTATCCACGATCGAATTATATTTGTTCGATACACCATTGTCAATATGAATTGAATGTTGAGAAAACCAACTCAATAAATAAAACAAGGACTTGTGTTGGAGTGACACTACAACATAGATAAGGGATGAAGTATGAGTGGGGAAATAAATAAGGAATTCCGGTAGGAAAAAAATGTCGGGTTTATTCAATATTTATTCAATAGAGGTATAATAAGCAAGATTGACCTTTTGTTTGTTGATGGAGTCCCAACGAAAACCATCTGATTGATGGTAATCCCATAATTTCCCAGTTATTTCATCTATTCACTCAATCTTTTTTCTATCTGTCTCATATCAAGAGAAGATATTTTTTTTATAGTTCTATGATACGGGGTCATGTGAGAGCAACAATGAATAGAGAATAGAGAAAAAAAATAAGGAATGGTGGAGAAACAATTAGACAAAGCTAGATACTGGGCACCCCCCCCCTTTTTTTTATTTCATTAATTTCATTTGATTAATTCGAAATTCCTTAAATACCTCCGCCTTCTTTGAAATATCATGAACAGTTCCTGTAGGTTGAGCACCTTTTTCAAGGAAATATAGAATAGCGGAAACATTTGAATAAGTTTGGTTCTTTATCGGATCGTAAAAACCCACTTTACGAAGATCTCTTCCCTCTCTTCGGGATCGAACATCAATTGCAACGATTCGATAGATGACTCATTGGGATAGACATAAATGAACAACCCCCCCTAGAAACGTATAAGAGGTTTTCTCCTCGTACGGCTCGAAAAAGAATGATTCGAATTTATGTATTGTAGTGGCAAATAGATCCACAAAATCATCAATTAGACTATGATTTGAGTCATTTTTTTTTTTTTTTGTTCTTCCTTCCTGAAAAAAAAAAAAAAAAGAAATCTCATTCGTACTCATAACTCAAGTTGGGTAATTCTCAAAGAGCTCGAAGGGAAATCCTTAGACATTTATTGAGCCGTCTCTAACCTCTTTTGTTTGTCTCGCCTAGAGTCGATTTTTTTTCTTCCCCATTCTGATCTAGTTGTTGAGACAATTGAAAACGGTGTTTCCTTGTTCCGGTATCCTTTATTTTATCTTTGCTTTGAATCCTTGGGTTTAGACATTACTTCGGTGATCCTTAATTATTTCAAAATGGTAGCAACATACCCTTTGTTATTTCGTTCTATGGAAACGATTGATTCCCCTGTGATACACTTTTGATCGGAATTGGTAAAACTACTTCGACAAATTCATTTTACTTTTTTTTTTACTTGTTCGAACTTGATCCTTTCAATTTCTATACCGAAGATATACTTACGAAGTTGTTCCAACTTATTGATTGGCATTAACCCTAGATCCTTCTCTCTGCTAAATGAACCAATTCTTTATGCTCGAGCTCCATCATGTGCTATATTATAATTATATTATTTTATTACAACCCCAAAATTGGGGTCCTAGTGGAATAGAACAAACTATGTCGAGCCGAGAGCATCTTCTTTGATATATAAAATGGTGGGTACAAGAATCCACAGCCAATAATGTCCTTCAAGTCGCACGTTGCTTTCTACCACATCGTTTCAAACGAAGTTTTACCATAACATTCCTCTAATTTTGGACCGGTATGGAATTGATTCAATATGGAATCATGAATAGTCATTGGCTCAATCGGTATATAGTATATGAAGTCCTCCATACTTTCATTTTCATATATGGATCTGGAGAAGTCTCAGCAAGAATATAATTTAACCCCATATTTTATTAGAAGAATGAAACACATTTATAAAAAACACGAAGAAATGCGTTGCTTAACACTTCTTTACATCTTCAACAGATTGTTAGGGATGATGAATCATGAAAGATCCAATTCTTTCTCAAACAACTAAAACTAAAGAAGGGTCTTTAATTAGATTACCGATACCGGAACAGAATGAGTCATTAACCAAATAAGCTATTCCAATGACCGGGAAAGATCGCAAGTGACTCGATAGGATAGATTCACCAATGTCACACTTCTTCGAGTAGAAAGAATTTATAAGGAATCATAAAAAACAATTTCAAGAATTTCCTACTTCGACATCATTACTGGAAATAAGTTTTCCAGTAAAGACTAAATTGAATCTCTAAATCCATCAACAAGTCGGTACAACGAGGATCTAAAAATGTTTAGCAGATATCTGATTAATTAAATCAGACGCGAATTTGATCATCATAAGAGACCTCTATGTTTCCTTTCCGATTGAATCATCAATAATTTAAACCAGATAAATGGGTCAAGAAACAAATCCAATTGTTTTGTTTTCTTGGGGATGGATAGAAGGGGCTCATGAAAGAAAAGATTAAGGTCGGTATTCTTTCAGGTATTCTTTCATCTGATTGATAAAATCAGAATCGTAGGAGTCTGATTTTATCGTATTCATCAGATACACCAAACAAGTGTTACCGGAGGTAATCGTGGGTATTTAAGGGATCGCAGACCTTTTTCGCCAAAACTGAAACACCGGTGTCACTGATCACTGAAATAGAACAATAACAATACATATAGGCATGGTTCATTTTCTACAGATTTTTCCTTACTTCAGATTCAGGAATCTTTCCATAAAGTAAAGTGAATGTATGAATCTCCCCCCTCCCCCAATTGATCGCTACATTGATTTCCAATTATTCATTGGAGCCAAATCAAATACAAAATAAAAGAAATTAGGTCCAAAGAAAATAATCTGTTCCGTATTGAATTTTCTTGTTTGTTAATAAGATCCGGATGACAAGGGTCTTGAAATTGATACCTTCCTTTCCTTTGCGGATTAACTCATATCGACACGAATTCCATGGGGATCATGAATCATACCCAAAGCCGATTTAAAAGGATCCTCTTATGGGATGCTATCCTGTCTTGTATAAGTACAAAGCAAAATGGGTTCATATCAATTCGTTGTTACTATTTTGTTTGATTTTGTCCCACCCCAGTCTCAGGAGCTTTAATTCCAGCGATGGAATTAATACCAAACCCCCCCCCGTTTTTTAGGATTCAGGATCCACATAAAATTAGTCATTTTGTCTACCCTATCTTTATTTATATTTACTTTAGGGAAGGTAAAGACTTCTCTTTTATTTCGCATTTCGACTCAGAATGCATCCTGTGAGAATCCAAATATCATAGATATGGGGCATAAAGTTTATCCAAATGACTAACTAACCTTCAATATGAATATGGGCGAGGGGGCGAACATACGCTGAATGGCCCACCCAGTTTTTTTTTTTTTTGAATTTCACTTTGATCTTTGTTCCCATCCTACCTATATCAAAAAAGATATTTATTTCCATCCACATGTCATTGATACTCGATCCGTTTGTTTGTGAGAAACAAAATCGAAAGGGAAGATATGATTCTATAGAAGAATCATTAGAAATCACAAAGAAAGATTGGATCACAATGTATCCAACATTACACCCTTAAACAGAAGATTGTTAAAAAGAACAATCTTTGTTATGATAGAATTGGTCTGGGACGGAAGGATTCGAACCTCCGAGTAACGGGACCAAAACCCGTTGCCTTACCACTTGGCCACGCCCCATTTTTATTTCTATTCGACACCGATAAACACTAATATCGGTATTGGTTGTTCGTCAATTCCAGCCCCAATATCTATTGAATTGGTTGTTGCTATGATTCTACACATGTAGATGTAGAATAAAAATGAATTTATTGATCATTACATATAATTCAATTAAGATATTGTATGTAAGGTATGATTCCTTCTATTCTCATTTGAGAATTGAAGGATTTTTGATTGAGGGAGTTCAAAGAAAAAGAAAGATTTTGCGGCCTACTTTCCCTTCTTTCTTCATTTTCCCCTTATATCAATAACCCAATAATAATGAAATTTTCTCCAAGAACAAAATGTTTGTTATGCTTAATATCTTTAGTTTGATCTGTCTTAATTCTGCCCTTCATTCGAGTAGCTTTTTCTTCGCCAAATTGCCCGAAGCTTATGCTTTTTTCAATCCAATCGTAGATGTTATGCCAGTCATACCTGTGCTCTTTTTTCTCTTAGCCCTTGTTTGGCAAGCTGCTGTAAGTTTTCGATGAGATCTTTAATACTGTCTTAGAAACATTCATGATTTATTCGATAAAAAAAAAATTCTATTCTTAAGAATTGATAAGATCAGATAATGAACCCTCGACTCAAACATGGAAATTCTTTTGGATAACCGAGATGAATCGGAATCACCTCATTTCTTCATTCCTTCTGGGGGTCGAAGACCCTATGTATGGTCCCTACAATACCTAATTGTAGGTATGAGAGATCTTTTTGTTAACGAAAGAATCAGAATCTTATTACAAATTCATTCCTGCAAATTCCTTATGTTTTCTAGAAACCGCTTCTTTTCTTGGTGTCAAAACGGAATATGTGGTACAAAAATGGAGAATCTATTCCCCTATTTCCCCCAAAATGATCTTGGAGATTGTGTAATGCTTACTCTCAAACTCTTCGTTTACACAGTAGTGATATTCTTTGTTTCTCTCTTCATCTTCGGATTCCTATCTAATGATCCAGGACGTAATCCTGGACGTGATGAATAAAAAAATCAGGGGTTTTTCCTTGCTCGATTTCTGAATTTTCTTAGGATTTTCTTTCTCCATTCCATACATTTAACTATGAGAAAGGGGGTTAGAGATTTTTTCGAATTCGAAAGGGAAATATCAAGTGATCAGAAGAAACGGAGAGAGGGGGATTCGAACCCTCGGTACAAATAATTCGTACAACGGATTAGCAATCCGCCGCTTTAGTCCACTCAGCCATCTCTCCCAATTTTAAAAGGATAATTCCTATGTGACGCGTGAAGTAAAGGTTGATAAAAGTTTTTCCTTATCTTTCTTTATTCTATAAATAGAGACGAATTTGATCAATCATCAATTCCCTTTAGATAATGATTCGAAACAGATATCTCCAATAGAAAGAGTCCCTCTTTGATTTCGTCCGAAAAGTTCTTTCTTTTATTCCCCCGGCCTGGCCAGTCCCTAGCCAGGCCATTCCTTGTTCCAATGAATCATAGATCAAATGATTTATTTGATTTGAAAACGAAAATGCTTGTTATTGAAGCAGCAACAAGGCTATTCCTATGATAGGAGTGTCATTTCTTATTATGTTTTTCCTTTTCTCGATTTACTTAAATGGAATAAAAAAAACATATTTTTTTCTATTATAATAGAACTCATATATTTCTTCAAAGAACATGTTTGAACCTGAACCCTTGAGTCCACAACCAAAACAATAGGATT